TTCTTCTATCTCGCATTTATCTAGTTTCGTTAGTTATTCACTAGAGCAATTATGATCTGGAAGTCGATCCAGGGCAAGTGTTCGGATCTATTATGACATAGCCTCAAGGCGCTCAATGGACCTTTTTGGCCTGGGTTTTGAATTAAGCCAAAAACAATTTTTTGTGCAACTTAGTAGATTTTTCTATTTAAAAAAGTTTCTAACTGAGACTGCTTTATTTTATGTTTTGCTTATGTTTTACTTTCCATAAGACATATTACTATTACTCTATTCCAAGATGAGACGAGAGGTCACTAGTCATTACTAAGATAGATTCCAGGGTCTATTCTCTATTTTAGGCATTCCAAGGTAGCTTTTTTTTTTTTTATTCGTTTTAATAACAGAAAATAGAAATAGAAAATATTGAAAATTCTCTACTGTTTCTATCTGTGTAGCATTTATTCCTATGAAATACCAGATAAAAAGGGATGCTCTTAGAAGGGGTATAATGAAATTCATCAAATTCTTTGATTGATTCTTCCCAGAGAACCAATCTATTTTATGTATAGGGATAACAAAGAATTAATTATACAAAATTTTTTAATAAAGTTGTTATAATTAATTCTTTGTTATTTATATATATTTTATAGAATATATTATTATATTGTTAATTTTTTTCTATATTTATTAGAATCGAAATAATCTATTTTCTAAATATATTAAATATTATTATATATTTTTTTATTTGAATATATTTCGATTTTACTGAATATATTTTTTTTATATATTTCTATATAAATTCTATATAAAATAGATAGAAATATAATATATAAGCTAAGCATAAGCAAGAAATAGAAAACTATACCAAATGCTAAAAAAAGACTAAACCTAAAAAAAAAAAAATAACTACTAAATAAATACTAAATAAATACTAAATATAAAGATACTAAATAGTAAAGAGAGCGCTCTTATCTTATTCGAAACGCCTTGTGATCTTCAACCAATTCTGCGCTTCAATATAATTTCCGGGAGTAAGTGCTATGGCTTGTTTCCAATACTCCGCGGCTTGGTCGAACCAAGCCTCCGCAATTTCAGAATCTCCCTGCCGAATGGCCTGTTCTCCTCGGTCAGAATAGGCGAGCAAATTCCTTCCATTAGAACCGTACTTGAGAGTTTCCTACCTCATACGGCTCAGCAGTCAATTCTTTTGGTGTCCCTTTTTTTTCTCGAGTTAACCAAAAAAAGTAAATTCCATGAGTTTCAAACTTTCATTTTGATTAAAAAAAAAAGAATCCGTTTTATCTTTTCTCCCACCTTCAGAAGAAAAAAGTGTAGGCATTCGACTATCGTTATAATTTTCTGAAAGGTAACTATCTCGGTTTTATTTATATTATAGAATCTTTGAAAAAGACCTTCCCTCATAAGAAAGACTTACCATCTTTGGGATCTGATACTACACCGCTGCTCAATACTTTAGGGGATCGACTCTGTTACATAAGTGGATTCCTAACTTATGTCTCATATTCATATTATGAGATAAGTAAGCAGTTCTTCTTGTATCGGCCAAAAATCTCGCTAATTGATCTTTACGGTGCTTCCTCTATCAATTAGATCTGTTATCCATAGAAACAAGTATCTAGGCATATTTTTTTGTTCATATTTTGACTTCTATGAAGTTACTTTCTTTGCTACAGCTGATAAAAATCGTTATTTTGGACGATGCATATGTAGAAAGCCTATATTCTAGTCAATTTCTAATAAATTTTTTTCTATTTTTTCTATAGTGGAGATAGTCGCACGTAATGACAGATCACGGCCATATTATTTAAAGCTTGTGGTAAGAAAGGGTTTCGTTCTAGTGCCCGAAAATAATATTCCAAAGCTTTTGTGTGTTCTCCGTTACTTGTGTGAATAAGGCCTATATTATATAGTATATAACTTCGATCATAGGGATCAATTTCTAGTCGCATAGCTTCATAATAATTCTGTAAAGCTTCTGCATAATTTCCTTCGGATTGAGCAGACATTCGTTACGGTCGTCATTCAATTCAAAGAATCTCCGTTCCAGAACCGTACGTGAGATTTTCATCTCATACGGCTCCTCCCTTATGTGCATAATGAAAATAATACTATAGAATAACAAAGGAGTAAAATATTCTCATTATGAACTGAGCGGGGCTAGTGTTTTTACAAGAAATCTCTAGCCAACCTTACTGCAAAAGATCTTTTCTTAACATCAAGCATGCGGATACTAGATAAAAATATTAAGTTAACTCCAACAATTTCTTTGTCCTCAATCTTTCTTAATCTCTAGGAATTAGTCACTTCAACAGTCTTCGATGGTTATACGGGTATCCAAAGTACGAACGAGATGGATGTTTGTTGTCCCAACCATTCTTCTTAGTTCCGATTCCAAAAAAGAAAAAAAAAGAGATAATTTCTAACAAAGTTTTCATGTTGTTGATTCCTAGGCGTAGTGCTTCTTCCTCTATGCCACCTATAGGTACTAGTGGGGTAGGGTTAACTTGCAATACCCCTGGTGTAACCTTTCGTTTAATGCTAGAATTGACAATTGAAGCATCTGAGGCTGCATTAATCGGGGATACCCGACAGAAGGAATTGTTTTCTTTATAAACTTAGAAACTTCACCTTCAACAAGTGTAGAGTAGAGTTCTTTCAAATCTTTCTATACCGACTAATTATCTTTCTCCTAAGACTTGAAGCGATAAAAAAAAAACCAAACCACACCATCTCTGTAATAAGTAAATGCCTCCTTTTCCCCCGAAGTTGTCGGAATTATTCGTAATAAGATATTGGCTACAATTGAAAAGGTCTTATCAATAAAATTTCCAGTTATCCGAGATCTAGGCATAGGTAGCAATCCATTTTTTAATGTCTTTTAATTACCTCTCATGAGAAAATGAGCCCACAAAAAAGGAGTTGTACAGTACAAAATAACATAAAAACAGACTCAATTCAAAAAAAAAAGATAGACCGAGCATCCGAGACGTTCCAATCCAATGATTTAAACCGATATAAATATCAAAAAAGGAAAGGCCCTTTTTATAAAAAAAAGTATCTATCGATCTTTATTGTTTTTAATTTTTATTTAACTTTAAGAAAGAGTTTGTTAAAAAAAAAAAATACCTTTATCCCGCAATTTAGAAGGAAAGTTGTTTATTTGAATTTGATTCAAAATTTTCTATTTTTTTTTTTTTAGTTAGAATTGATTGTATGTACCATATCTACTCAACAATCTAATACGAATGATTCGCGATTCACTAAGTTTCTGGGACATAATCATTATGTAGGAGAGATGGCCGAGCGGTTCAAGGCGTAGCATTGGAACTGCTATGTAGGCTTTTGTTTACCGAGGGTTCGAATCCCTCTCTTTCCGTACCTTCACTTAATTTATCAATGTTATACTGATCGCAATGTATCAAATCACATAACAATGGATACCTTTATTCCAACAGTTAGACCTTTCCTTGATATAGATTCTATATTCCGAATTTTTACGGTACAGAAAAAAAAATACTGGAAAAAATGTAAAGGAATGCAAATATCCCTATCCTTCTACGATATATTAATGGGAGAAAAACCCCCCGATCAAACCGGTTTCTTTACTTAGGCGATAGGGGACAAAATTATGCGAACCCTTGTTATTTTAGTTCGTTTTAAGTCTGACGAGAATAATATTCTACTACTAGCAATTCGTTTATTTTCAAGCCGACCCATTTACTATCTATTATTTGATTGACCAATCCTTTATATTGAAATGGGTGAAGAGTCAAATGTTTTGGCAATTCCTCCTGGGGAGATGAAGCGAGATAATTTTGAATCATAGCTCGAGATTTTGGTTCATCCTTCGCTGTAATAATATCTCGGGGTTTGCAGCGATAACTTGGTATATCTACTATACGACCATTAACTAAAATATGTCTATGATTAACTAATTGGCGGGCTCGAGGAATCGTTGACGCCATACCCAATCGAAAAAGGATGTTATCCAACCGCATTTCAAGTAATTGTAGTAAAACCCGACCTGTTGAACCTTTAGCTTTTGCGGCGATACGAACGTATTTAAGTAATTGTCGTTCTGTAAGACCGTAATGAAAACGCAATTTTTGTTTTTCTTCTAAACGAATACGATATTGAGATTTTTTCCCCGAGCGCGATTGATTTCTAAGATCGCTCCCGGCTCTAGGCTTTTTACTAGTTAATCCCGGTAAAGCCCCCAGACGGCGTATTTTTTTGAAACGAGGCCCTCGGTAACGTGCCATAAAAACTCCTTGTTTTATTTCTTTTGTTGAATTTTAAGAAACCCAAATTAAAACTGAACTAAAGGCTAAATAACTATGATAAATGAAGGAAAATCTACTGAAATAGTCTACTGAAAATAGTATACTACAAAGAATTAGGAGATGGATTGTATCCCTATCCGGACCTTATTGTATATATACCAATAAATGTATATAGAAAAAAGGTCTTTTTCTTGTTCTTGGTTTGTTCTCCAGAGATTTAACTACTCTAACTTTTGTTCCTAATTAGTAGTTCTTACCACATAAGAATCGGTCACCCTTGGAAAAAAACGGAAAAGTAGCCTTTTCAATATTCTTTCATCTAAAAAATCAAACAAATAGAGAAAAGCCAGCTATCGGAGTCGAACCGATGACCATCGCATTACAAATGCGATGCTCTAACCTCTGAGCTAAGCGGGCTCACATAGCAGAAATTTTACATGCATAGGAATTTAATAAACTAATGGAATCTTGGCTATTAACTTTTTATTCTTTTTATTTGTTTCGTTATTCATAATTACTTATAAATAACGAAAAAAAAAGAAAAGGAATCGATCCTTCGAGTATTCAAAATTTAACGATAAAAAATGAGAGTAAGAGAAGTAGATATAAAAAATGTGTTCTATATACATCTATATTGAATTGCGGATAGAGAAATGATAGAATCCTTTCTAATTAGACTAAAGAAGGGTCTCCGCGAGAGATGAAAGAAGATAGCCAAGAAATAACAAAAAAAAGACTGATTCTAGGAATCAGTATCTAATGACTTCAACAGGTCCAGTAGAATATAAATGAAAGGGGGGATAATAATAAGATCTTAATCTCAAAGCAAAAAAGGGGATATGGCGAAATTGGTAGACGCTACGGACTTAATTGGATTGAGCCTTGGTATGGAAACTTACTAAGTGATAACTTTCAAATTCAGAGAAACCCTGGAATTAAAAATGGGCAATCCTGAGCCAAATCCTATTTTCCGAAAACAAAAAAAAATTCCATAAAGACAGAAAAAAAAGGATAGGTGCAGAGACTCAATGGAAGCTGTTCTAATAACTGAGGTTGACTGCGTTGCATTAGTAAAGTAAAGAAATCCTTCTCTCAAAACTCCAGAAAGGATAAAGTAAAGGATAACCGTATATACATACGGACTGAAATACTATCTCAAATGATTAATAGGGACCCGAATCCAGAATCCATATTTTTTTCTCTTTAATTTCTTTTTTAGCTTTCTATTTTTATCTTTATATATTATAATATATTCTATTTATTTAATATATTTCTATTTTTTATCTTTCTATTTTTATCTTTATATATTCTATTTATTTAATATATATAAATATAGAAATTTTTTTCATTTCTAGAATGAAATTTCTATAAATAATATAAATAATTGTTTTGAATTGATTCCAAGTTGAGGAAAGGATTGAATATTAATTGATCAAACCATTCACTTCATAGTCTGATAGATAACTGACTAATCGGCCGAGAATAAAGATAGAGTCCCATTCTACCTGTCAATATTGACAACAAGGAAATTTATAGTAAGAGGAAAATCCGTCGACTTTATAAATCGTGAGGGTTCAAGTCCCTCTATCCCCAAAAAAGGACGGCTTGGCTCCTTAATTCTTTTTATCCCATTCTCTTTTTTCGTTAACGGTTCAAATTTCGTTATGTTTCTCATTCATTCTATTCTTTTACAAACATATTTGAGTTGGATTTCTTTTCCCAAATTTTGGGATAGATATGATACACATACAAACGCCCATCTTTGGGCAAACCAATGAATTCCCTTTCATTGGAAATTGAAATGATTAACAATCCAAATCATTATTCGAATTGAAATTTACGAAGTTCTTTTTTTTTTTTTTAAGATACAAAACATTTCAGGTCTGGATAAGACTTTCGAATATTTTTTGGTCTTTTTTTAATTGACATAGGCCCAAGTTTTTTACTAAAATTTAGTAAAACGAGGAAGACGACGTGGCTAAAATGGTCGGGATAGCTCAGTTGGTAGAGCAGAGGACTGAAAATCCTCGTGTCACCAGTTCAAATCTGGTTCCTGGCACATGATTTATTTGTGTAATAAGTATAAGTATCCATTCTACAATTTAGTGAAATTTCGATCTAATATAGGTCAACATAGATATTCAGTAATGGTCTGGATCATATATAATATGTACTTAACTTATCCATCTAGATATCTAGCCTTTCTAGATGAATAAAGAGTTTGTGTTATAAAAGTTTATAGGAGTTGAAGGATGCAAATCTCCAAGATTCATCTTAGATAGAGTATAACTAAATAGAATCCGATCCTCTTTCATTTCTTTGTGTTTATTTTCTTTCATCTTCTATTTCATTTCGTCATTCCCTTCTATGTTATGTGACTTTCTATTGTTCATCTAAAGTCTTTGTGCGGTACAAAGTTCATCATGCAGAATTTGTTTAGGTCATCGGCTCGCCCTAAATAAATATCTTCTAAATTTTAGAATTCATTGAATCCCTAATTGAATTGTATTCTTTTTTTTTTTAGTCTATCCATACTAATATGAATGAGACTTCAATGACTCTGTTAATCTATAAGGGATTTGTTTCTTATTATTTTATTCAATTCAATGAGCATCTTGTATTTCATAAAAATTGGGAGCAATATAATCCTTACGTAAGGGCCACCCTATCCAACTTTCCGGCATTAAGATACGTTTCAGACGTGGATGATTCTCATAAACGATTCCCAGCATATCATAGGATTCCCTTTCTTGAAAATCCACACTTTTCCAAATCCAGAAAACAGATGGAATTCTAGGATTCTTTCTTGGGACAAATACTTTTATACATACTTCTTCTGGTTGATCTATACCATACTCTATTCTCGTAAGATGATATACGCTAGCTAAAAGCCCGCCGGGTGCTACATCATAGGCACATTGTGAACGCAAATAATTGTAACCATATACATATAAAATGACAGCAATGGAATGCCAATCTTCGGGCTTTATTTGTAAAGTCTCGATTCCTTGGTAATCAAAACCCAAAGATCTATGAACTAGCCCATGTTTCACTAGCCAAGCAGACAAAGGACCCTGCATCTTTTTTCTCTCTCCCTTTTTTTTATTTGTATAATATAAGTATGTATCATTCACGATGAAATTTTTGAGGATTGATTTGCCCTTTTTTTGTGATTCTGTAGAAACGAATCCTCCCCCTAGTTTACTAATTCGAGGAA